AACTCCTTTATTTCAAAGATTTTAAAGAATAACAAGATTATTTCAAATTCTCAAAATTCGATTTTCATTCAATATTCCTATTTACGGCGACGAAGAATAAAACTATCACTATATTTTTTCCTTTTCCGACTTCTTCTTCCAAGTGTAGGATAGCCCCAAGGGGTCATAGGTTTTTTTCTACCAATCGGGGCTCTCCCTTCACCGCCCCCATGGGGATGGTCTACAGGGTTCATAACAACTCCTCTTACTACGGGACGCTTACCTAGCCAACGCTTAGATCCGGCTCTACCCAAACTTTTTTGGTTCACCCCAACATTACCTACTTGTCCGACTGTTGCTAAGCAGTTTTTGGATATCAAACGGACCTCCCCAGATGGTAATCTTAATGTGGCCGATTTACCTTCTTTTGCAATCAGTTTCGCTACAGCACCTGCTGCTCTAGCTAATTGCCCACCCTTTCCAAGTGTGATTTCTATATTATGTATGGCCGTGCCCAAGGGCATATCGGTTGAAGTGGATTCTTCTTTTTTCTCAATAAAAACCCCTTCCCAAACTGTACAAGCTTCTTCCAAAGCATACGGCTTTCTAGATGTATATGATGATATCTAGACAGATGGATCTTATATGATCGTATGATGAAGTACCATATGAGTGGATATATAGGAATCCAAATCTGCCGAATCGCTCATGTTATGATCTCTTCTACATCCTAGGTCTCCCCGTTCCATCATCTGGCTTATGTTTTTCATGTAGCGTTCAGACCGAATGACTCTATGAAATTACGTCGATACTTCCACATATTACGGGTAACGTAGGAGACATCTCTATTTTTCCCCGGGGGATCTTTATAATTACAGCTTTCAATTCGCCTCTGACCATCAAATTAAATGTGAATAACCCGTCTTTGAAACAAGGGGCGCTTCCGGTTCTGTCCGTGCTTCAAACAATTTTGTCTTCTCCATATTACCATATCTCTAGAGTCAATAATTTTCTATGAAGAACTACTGAACTCAATCACTTGCTGCCGTTACTCAACAGTTTTCTGTTGAGGTCTATCCTGTAGAGGTACTCAAATTGGATCAGTGATCGATTTCTAGGTTTCGTCGTAAACCTAATTGGTTACTTCCAATTACGTAAATCAATAGTTCAAACCGCACTCAAAGGTAGGGCATTTCCCATTGATATAGGAACTTCTGTACCAGAAACAATGGTATCTCCAATTATAGCCCCTCTGGGATGTAAAATATATCTCTTCTCACCATCCCCATAGTGTATGAGACAAATGTATGCATTTCGATTAGGGTCGTATTCTATGGTTACGATTCTACCAGATATGTCTTTTTCATTCCGTCGAAAATCGATTTTACGGTATAGACGTTTATGACCTCCCCCTCTATGCCTTGCGGTAATGATTCCTCTGGCATTACGACCTTTACCACAATGATGCTGTCCATAAATCAAATTATTTCGTGGATTGGATTTCATGTCTACGGCTCCGTTGCGTGTGCTCGGGGTAGAAGTTTTGTATAAATGTATGGCCATGTTACCCTTGTTATTAAGTATTTGACTTTAAGTTCTTTTCTCTATAAGAGGTGGAATAGAATAACCCGGTTGAAGTGTAATGATCATACGTCTGTAATGCATTGTATGTCCCATAGTAGGTCCCACTCTTCTACCCTTTCCGGGGAGTCGATGACTATTCATAGCTATTACCTTGACACCAAAGAAGAGTTCGACCCAATGCTTTATTTCTGTCCTAGTTGATCCTGATTCGACATTAGAAGTATATTGATTGTTCCCCAATAACCGAATACTTTTTTCTGTAAATACTGCGTATTTGATTCCATCCATAAATCCATTTTCTTCCCTATGAGTTCCAGTATCGATAAGAATTCTAGTTCTTATTGTTCATATGTTATGGTATGAATATACCATACCAATTCGTTATGTATGGATGGTGAGACTCCATTGAGAGAGAGCCAATTCCAATAGACTTATTGAACGTTCCCATTGGCGTGCATCCAGCAGGAATTGAACCTACGAATTTGCCAATTATGAGTTGGGCGCTTTAACCATTCAGCCATGGATGCTTAACAGGGATCATCGTACATCGTGAATAACCAAATTCCAATTGAAATGAAATCTTTAGGAGGAATCAATGAAAGAGGAATCAATGAAACAACATCCATTCAAATCCTGGATCTTGGAATTGAGAGAGATCAAGAATTCTCACTATTTCTTAGATTCATGGATCAAATTCGATTCAGTGGGATCTTTCACTCCAATTTTTTTCCACCAAGAACGTTTTATGAAACTCTTTGACCCCCGAATTTTGAGTATCCTACTTTCACGCGATTCACAGGGTTCAACAAGCAATCCATATTTCATGATCAAAGGTGTAGTACTGCTTGTAGTAGCGGTCCTTCTATCTCGTATTAACAATCGAAGGATGGTCGAAAGAAAAAATCTCTATTTGATGGGGCTTCTTCCTATACCTATGAATTCCATTGGACCCAGAAATGAGACATTGGAAGAATCTTTTTGGTCTTCCAATATCAATAGGTTGATTGTTTCGCTCCTGCATCTTCCAAAGGGGAAAAAGATTTCTGAGAGTTGTTTCATGGATCCGCAAGAGAGTACTTGGGTTCTCCCAATAAATAAAAAGTGTATCATGCCTGAATCTAACCGGGGTTCGCGGTGGTGGAGGAACCAGATCGGAAAAAAGAGGGATTCTAGTTGTAAGATATCTAATGAAACCGTAGCTGGAATTGAGATCTCATTCAAAGAGAAAGATAGCAAATATATGGACAAAGAGAAAGATAGCAAATATATGGAGTTTCTTTTTTTATCCTATATGGATGATCCGATCCGCAAGGACCATGATTGGAAATTGTTTGATCGTCTTTCTCCGAAGAAGAAGCAAAACATAATCAACTTGAATTCGGGACAGTTATTCGAAATCTTAGGGAAACACTTGATTTGTTATCTCATGTCTGCTTTTTGTGAAAAAAGACCAATTGAAGGGGGGGGTTTCCTCAAACAACAAGGAGCTGAGGCAACTATTCAATCAAATGATATTGAGCATGTTTCCCATCTCTTCTCGAGAAACAAGTGTGGTATTTCTTTGCAAAAATGTGCTCAATTTCATATGTGGCAATTTCGCCAAAATCTCTTCGTAAGCTGGGGAAATAATCAGCACGAATCGGATTTTTTGGGGAACGTATCGAGTTTGCTTTGGTTAGACAATGTGTGGTTGGTAAACAAGGATCCGTTTTTTAGCAAGGTACGGAATGTATCGTCAAATATTCAATATGATTCCACAAGATCCATTTTCGTTCAAGTAACGGATTCTAGCCAATTGAAAGGATCTTCTGATCAATCCAGAGATCATTTCGATTCCATTAGAAATGAGGATTCAGAATATCACAAATTGATCGATCAAACAGAGATTCAGCAACTAAAAGAAAGATCGATTCTTTGGGATCCTTCCTTTCTTCAAACGGAACGAACAGAAATAGAATCAGATCGATTCCCGAAATGCCTTTTTGGATCTTCCTCAATGTCTCGGCTATTCACGGAACATGAGAAGCAGATGAATAATCATCCGCTTCCGGGAGAAACCGAAGAATTTCTTGGGAATCCTACAAGATCAATTCGTTCTTTTTTCTCTGACAAATGGTCAGAACTTCATCTGGGTTCGAATCCTACTGAGAGGTCTACTAGAGATCAGAAATTTTTTAAGAAAAAAAAACAAGATGTTTCTTTTGTTCCTTTCAGGCAATCGGAAAATCAAGAAATGGTTGATATATTCAAGATAATTACGTATTTACAAAATACCGTCTCAATTCATCCTATTTCATCAGATCCGGGATGTTATATGGTTCCGAAGGATGAACCGGATATAGACAGTTCCAATAAGATTTCATTCTTGAACAAAAATCCATTTTTGGGTTTATTTCATCTATTCCATGACCGGAACAGAGGGGAATACGCGTTACGTCACGATTTTGAATCAGAAGAGAGATTTCAAGAAATGGCAGATCTATTCACTCTATCAATAACCGAGCCGGATCCGGTGTATCATAGGGGATTCGCCTTTTCTATTGATTCCTACGGATTGGATCAAAACAAATTCTTGAATGGGGTATTCAACTCCAGAGATGAATCGAAAAAGAAATCCTTATTGGTCCTACCCCCTCTTTTTTATGAAGAGAATGAATCTTTTTATCGAAGGATCAGAAAAAAATTGGTCCGGATCCACTGCGGGAATGATTTGGAAGATCCAAAACGAAAAAGAGTGCTATTTGCTAGCAACAACATAATGGAGACAGTCAATCAATATAGATTGATCCGAAATCTGATTCAAATCCAATATAGTGCCTGTGGGTACATAAGAAATGTATCGAATCGATTCTTTTTAATGTTAATGAATAGATCCTTGGAATATGGAATTCCAAGGGATGAAATAGGAAATGATACTCTGAATCATATAACTATAATGAAATATACGATCAACCAACATTTATTGAATTTGAAAAAGAGTCAGAAGAAATGGTTTGATCCTCTTATTTCTCGAACCGAGAGATCCATGAATCGGGATCCTGATGCATATAGATACAAATGGTCCAA